TTTTTAATAATGTAAAGTCAAATAGAAATGTTTGCCGATTCAAAAGAAAATTTATCACTGGTATTACTATGCTATAACTTATTAGAGTGAGAACTTATGCTAATTCATTCATTTTTAGAATTATACGCTTTCTTGCTTTTTGATATTACAAATATCAACAGTATCACTATTTTCTCTTAAAATATGAATACTCCCACGAGAGTTTTAGGATAAAAGCCCCTTATCGGATTTGAACCGATGACTTACGCCTTACCATGGCGTTACTCTACCACTGAGTTAAAAAGGCCTCTTTCATTTTATTCCTTAAAAAACCACTATGAGTTTAGTGAATATAAATAGATTGAATTATAACATATTTATAGATATATATTTTATATATTTTCATAATGGCTTATTCCCCAACGAAAAATTGGATTTACAGCAATTTTATTTACCTAGTGCATTATATTATAGGGTAACCTAGTAAATATAGGGCAAATAAAAAAGGTCTTTGACATTGGATTAATACATGTACCTACTAATTCAACATGGATTCGAGATATTTTATTGAGTCGTTGATGGAGAGATTCGATGAACAAAATTCTTAGAAAAAAGTCCAAATCATAAATATAAATTCTAAAATATAAATTCTAAAATATAAATTCTAAATCGAAATTATAGTAGATAATAAAAAATAGATTTATATAGAATAGCGATTCTAATGAATGATTCAGGAATAGACAAAAAATTCTATGGAATCATGAAAGACGAAAAAATACTTCGGATCTAGTCAGACCATATCATTCTATTGTGTATATTGACAATTTCAAAAAACTGCTCATACTATGAGCATAGTGTGCTGGTGGTCGGGCAAATATGCCCCCATCGTCTAGTGGTTCAGGACATCTCTCTTTCAAGGAGGCAGCGGGGATTCGACTTCCCCTGGGGGTAAGGTATTACGAAAGGAAAAATTGATCAGGGATTCTCAGTAAGCCCAGAACAGAATTGATTCTTCCTGGGTCGATGCCCGAGCGGTTAATGGGGACGGACTGTAAATTCGTTGGCAATATGTCTACGCTGGTTCAAATCCAGCTCGGCCCAATAATTCGCTAATCCACACACATGAAATGATATAACCCCTTTGTTCTCCAGAAATGCCCGATACGAAAGAAAAAAAAAAAGGAAAATGGTTGTCCCACCCGCTATTTTTTGTTTGGCTCTTTTCTTTTCCTTTTTTCAAAAAAATTATGATCTTGCTGATGATCTAGATTCATATCATGATCTGTAAGTATAAAGTCTAAGAAAAAAAAAAAAGAGTTTTTTTCTTTCCATTCCTTTACTTTATGATTTTTTTCATTGAAAGAACGATTATCAATCGATTTGGAAATAGGTAAAGGATTACGAGTAATCCTTGCTGTTCGCATTAAAAAGCATTGATATATATTACTCACGTCTCTGTTACAAGACGACAATTCTAATCTAAATTCTAAATAGAAAGTCTTTGAGTGAAATCATAAGACTATGTATACCGTATACTTTATTTCCCTGGGATTGTAGTTCAATCGGTCAGAGCACCGCCCTGTCAAGGCGGAAGCTGCGGGTTCGAGCCCCGTCAGTCCCGACGGATCAAAATGTAATACAAAAAAAAAAAAATACATAAATTTCTCTCTCCTTTTTCTGTAAAATGTAAAAAGAGGACAAATAGCATAATGTCATTGTCATTCCCAAGGGATCCTTCTTCATTTTTCTANTTTTTTTTTTTTTTTTTGCTTCTATCCTTTGTTTGTAACCGATGTAAGCGTAAAGGCGTTTAGATGAGACTTCATCAGATGAGAAAGCAGTCGTTTAGAGAAAAGAAAGAATGGAAAAAGTGATAAATAAAAAAGAAAGTCAAGAAATTTTTGATTCGGTATGGATAAAGGATCTTCCTATGTTATACTATTTAATTCTCGACGATGAATCGATTTGATAGTTCAGATATTGTTATTCATGATATTTAATTTACAGGCGAAAGAGTTATCATCTCTATGGGATTAAATCCCGAGTTATTGCGAAGTAAAGAAAAATCAAATAAATAGTGAGATTATGGAAGTCAATATTCTCGCATTTATTGCTACTGCACTGTTCATTCTAGTTCCTACTGCCTTTTTGCTTATAATATACGTAAAAACGATCAGTCAAAGTCAGGGCGATAAAGTTGAATGAAACTTGACTTCTTAATTCTTGTCAATGATTAATGATTGAAGAAACAAAATGAAAAATGAAAAGCATTCCAATTTCGTGTCTTAAATGAAATGAGCGGACTAGAATCAACAGTATTCTATGAGATACGATAGTATGAGTATGGTAGAAAGATTCCTATTTCTTTCTACCATACCTCTCTATTATATTATTGTTATGCAGTGTATTTGTACTGGATAACGATGTAGGCGGCTTAATAGAGATCAATCTACAATCTAAATACGTATTTTCCTACATGTATATATGAATTATCGAGATGCATTCACTTAATTGAATATTTAATAACCGAACCGCTTTCTTTTCTCTTTAAACAAGGGGGAAACAGAACAAATAAAAAGGCAAATAGAAAGGTTAAAAAGGTTTACACTCTTCCGCATTGTCTAGATCTGTAACACTGTTAAGAGCGGGGCTTATCAAAATAGAAATTTATAGAAATTTTAGGAAGAATTTGGTTAGAAACGGATTTCCAATCATTTGTATTCATTCCTTATTTGTTTGATTGAAATGATATTATTCGTATTTTTTTGATTATTCATATATAGAATAGAAGTCATATATATATATATGAATATATGAAATAATTATATAAAGTTCTTATTCATATTTCATAATTTCATATATAGGATTATTGTTATTCAATATATATTTGATTATTCATAGACTACATTACTCTACTAGAATTCAATATAATATGGAAATGCAGATAATTTTATCTAAAATAAAATTAATAATAAATAAGAAGAGTGAAATCTTTGCCAAACAATTTATAAAACAATTGATGCAGTTTGATTCCTCAGTTCAATTCGTAGTACCTCGACTCTAGAGTCCACTTCTTCCCCATACTACGAGTGAAAGGGAAAATGTAAAGACTACCATTAAAGCAGCCCAAGCGAGACTTACTATATCCATGTTAATTCTATCCCCTATCTCTATGAATATGAAGGAATTATTCCATTATTATTCACTAATAATAGTCGAATTATTGGCACAGAGTCAAAAAAGGATTTTGCTACATACCATTGATGAAACGATCTAATAAATCCAATTCAATTCTAATAAGTTAGTATATGATTTGTAGTAGAATCGGTAAAGATTAAGTACAAGCAAAATAAGCAGCGACGCTTTTGGAAGTATCAAGAAAATTTTTCTAACATGTAGGAACAATAACATGTTTTGTTGTGCTTCATTAACTCAAACGTCTAAAAAAGATAGAATCAAGATGGATCGCTATTTATTACATACCCCTATTTTTTTTCCATTTGATCGGATCTGTACCTTACCTTCTCTCCATTCTCTATGTAAAACAATCGTAAGACAGTCTAGTCAAGAACGGAATAGGAATTCCCTAAAAGAACTTAGTTTTTTTTATTTTAGATAAAAAATATAAAAGTAAATAGATAAAAAATATAAAAGTAAAAAAGGCCAATTAATCCATTCAATCAATCTAATTAGTATTGATTGATTGAATGCCCCAGTACTCAGAGATTTTTATGAGTCTGTAGACAAAGTACCTTACGCCGTTTCTGCAATTACTAATTAACTTCCTCTTGAGTATTCACTCTACTTTAAGATCCAATCAGTAGACATTACATTAGTAATGTAAGGGCTATCAGATTAAGGTTTATCAATTCCCCACTACTAGAAACTTGCAAACTTGCCTTGAATCCGAGACGAAAGGATTTACAGCACTTTAGAGGAAAGAACTTTCAGATGTTTAGAATCAAGCAAGTATCAAGAATCCTTTTCTTCCGTTAGGATTACGTTGAGGACAAATTTGGCAAGTTAAATCAGCAAAACAATAGGGGTATTTCGAAGCTTTTGTTGATCAGGCGACACCCGGATTTGAACTGGGGAAAAAGGATTTGCAGTCCCCCGCCTTACCGCTCGGCCATGCCGCCAAGACGATACAAAATAGCTGAAAATATCCCCCCCTTTTCTTTTTAGATTGAGTTGAGAAATAAAAAGTGGCTTTTCAGTCACAAAAGAAAAAATTCAGGACAAATCGGGACCATTAACTATGTGACTGTGAATTCATGAACGATTCTCGGATTTTAATCTACAATTTATAAAATTGTCTTTCCCTAATGATATAAGAAATCCAAATTAATACATAACTAATCAAGATTCAAAAAAAAAAAAAAGTCTTCTCGGTTATAGTTATATTAATATTATAATAGCAATTCTGCATATATGTAAACCCCAGAACCTAAATTGTTTTACAGATATCTAATCAAATATCTTAACTGTTCTGTATATGATTTTTGTCTATAGAAAATAGTAACTTTCATAGAACACGACATAGGCTGTCCCGAATAGAAATTCAATAAAGGAGGAGATATGGATAGATAGCTAGAGTCATATCTGAACATGTTTAATAAATACAAGTCTTCTTACGCACTTAAATCATATTATATGAATTAGACTCAAAAATTAGGTAAAAGCGTCTCCTTTATATTATATGCGAATCTTTTGTTTAACTGAATCGATGAAAAATGAAATATTAATCAACTTTTTCGTTTTTCTGATTATTATGTCTTTCTCTCATCAAACAGACCAAATTCGGAATACGTTTATTTTGCTGGTATCTAATCGGATTGTAATATGTAATATCATAATAGTGGTAAAAATGAAATAATAGTGGTAAAAATGAAATAACTTTTGATATTTTATACAAAGCTAAAACTCCATAAAATAAGTCTAAGTTAAGTCAAATTTTGAATTTTCTTTCCATTTGTGTATCTGTTTCAAATTCCAATTTGCTCTTTATTCCTATGTTCATA